AAAGGCTCTATGCGCGCTCAAAGGCGTAAAACAGTTACTTGGAAACTTTTTCAAGCAAATGTGCATTCCCCCCTTTTTTTGGACCGAATAGACACATCTTTTTTTTTTTTTTTTGATATTTCGGCGCGTATGAAAATAATTTTTAGAAATTGGATGCGGAAAAACACGGAATTTTCGGATTATACAGAGAAAAAAAAAGAAGAGGACAAAAAAGAAGAAGACAAAAGAAAGGAGAAAGCGCGTATAGAAATAGCAGAAGCCTGGGATAGTATTTTACTTGCTCAAGTACTAAGAGGTTTTTTGTTAGTAACCCAATCAATTCTTAGAAAATATATTATATTACCTTCATTGATAATAGCTAAAAATATAGTCCGTATACTATTATTTCAATTTCCTGAATGGTCTGAGGATTTAAAGGATTGGAATAGAGAAATGCATATTAAATGTACCTATAATGGCGTTCAATTATCAGAAAAAGAATTTCCAAAAAACTGGTTAACAGACGGTATTCAGATCAAGATCCTATTTCCTTTTAGTCTTAAACCTTGGCACAGATCTAAACTACAAGCCCCTTATAATGATCCAATGAAAAAGAAGGATCAAAAAAATGATTTTTGCTTTTTAACAGTTTTTGGAATGGAAACTGAACTACCTTTTGGTTCTCCCAGAAAAAAACTTTCATTTTTTGAACCCATTTTTAAAGAACTAAAAAAAAAAATTAAAAAATTGAAAAAGAAATGTTTTATAATTCTAAGAATTTTAAAAGAACAAAAAAAGTTGTTTCTAAATGTCTCAAAAGAAACAAAAAAATGGATCATTAAAAGCATTCTGTTTATAAAAGAAATAATAAAAGAACTCTCAAAAATAAACCCAATTATATTATTTGGATTTGGATTGAGAGAAATAGAAGTATATGAATTGAGTGAAACTAAAAAAGATTCGATAATTGGTATTGGTAATGGGATGATTCATGGATCGTCGATTCAAATTATATCTCAGGGTTGGACAAATTATTCATTAACAAAAAAAAAAATGCAAGATCTAACTGATAGAACAAATACAATAATAAATCAAATAGAAAAAATTACAAAAGAAAATAAAAAAGGAACTCCAGATATAAATTTTATTTCTAACAAAATAAGTTATGATAATAAAGGATCAGAATCACAAAAAAATATTTGGCAGATATTAAAAAGACAAAATGTTAGATTAATCCGTAAGTCACATTATTTTATAAAATATTTCATTGAAAGGATATACATAGATATCTTTCTATGTATCATTAATATTCCTAGCATCAATACACAACTTTTTCTTGAATCAACAAAAAAAATTATTAATAAATACATTAACGATAATGAAGCAAATCACGAAAGAATTGATAAAACAAATCAAAGTGTAATTCCCTTTATTTCGACTATAAAAAAGTCACTTACTAATATTAGTAACAAGAATTCAAAGACTTTTTGCGACTTATCTTACTTTTCACAAGCATATGTATTTTATAAATTATCACAAACTCAACTTATTAACTTATATAAGTTAAAATATGTATTTCAATATAACGGAATGTCCCTTTTTCTTAAGAATGAAATAAAGGATTTTTTTGTTGTAACACAAGAACTATTTCATTCCGAATTAAGACATAAGAATCTTCGCAATTATGGAATGAATCAATGGACAAATTGGTTAAGGAGTCAGTATCAATGTGATGTATCTCATATTAAATGGTCTAGATTAGTACCACAAAAATGGCGAAATATATTCAATCAACACTGTATGGCTCAAAATAAAGATTTATGTGATTTATATGAAAAGGATCGATTAATTAACTACGAAAAAAATTTCGAAACAGATTCATTACTGAATCAAAAAGATAATTTTAAAAAACAATATAGATATGATATTTTAGCATATAAATCTATTAATTATGAAGATAAGAAGGACTCTTATATTTATGGATCACCATTACAAGTAAAAAATAACCAAGATATTTTTTATAATTACAACACACATACACAAAAATCATTTAATATGCCGGAAGGTATTCCTATTATCCCTTATCTAGTAGAAGATGATATTAGAGATATGGAGATAAATCCGGATAGAAAATATTTTGATTGGAGAATTTTCCATTTTTGTCTTAAAAATAAGGTCGATATTGACGCCTGGATCGATATTGATACTGACACTAACAGTAATAAATATACTAAGACTAGGGTTAATAAGTATCAAATAATTGATAAAATCAATAAGAGGGGTCTTTTTTATCTCACGATTCAGCAAGATCAAGAAATCAACCTATCCAATCAAAAAGGGTTTTTTGATTGGATGGGGATGAATGAAGAAATACTAAGTTGTCCCATATCAAATATGGAATTTTGGTTCTTCCCAGAATTGGGGATACTTTATAATACGTATAAAATTAAACCGTGGGTTATACCAATTAAATTACTAGTTTTAAATTCTAATATAAATGAAAATGATAGTAAAAACAAAAGCATCGCCGGAAATAAAAAAAGGGATCCTTTTATATCAATATCGGAGAATTCAAAAAAATCTTTTGAATTAGAAAACCGAAATCAAGGGGAAAAAGAATACGCGGTCCAAGCAGATTTTAAATCAGCTCTTTCAAACCAAGAAAAAGATGTTGAAGAAGATTATACGGGATCGTACATGAAAAAAAATAGAAATAAAAAGCAATACAAGATCAATACAAAAGCGGAGTTTGATTTCTTCCTAAAAAGGTATTTGCATTTTCAATTGAGATGGGATGATTCTTTAAATAAAAAAATAAGCAATAACATCAAAGTATATTGTCTCCTGCTTAGACTGATAAATCCAAGAGAAATTACTATATCCTCTATTCAAAGAGGCGAAATGAGTCCGGATATTCTGATGATTCAGAAAGATTTAACTCTTACAGAATTGATTAAAAGGGGAATTTTGATTATTGAACCAATTCGTCTATCTATAAAAAATGATGGAAAATTTATTATCTATCAAACCATCGGTATTTCATTAGTTCATAAAAGCAAACACCAAATTAATCAAAGATACCGAGAAAAAAAACATGCTGATAAGAATTCTGATGAAGCCATTACAAAACATCAAAAGATGACTGGAAATAGAGATAAAAATCATTATGATTTGTTTGTTCCTGAAAATATTTTATCACCTAGACGTCGTAGAGAATTGAGAATTCTAATTTGTTTCAATTCTGAGAATAGACATAGAAATGCAGCATTTTTTAATGGGAATAAGGTAAACAGTCAAGTTTTGGATAAAAGCAAAAACTATAAAAAAAAACTTATTAAATTTAAGTTATTTCTTTGGCCCAATTATCGATTAGAAGATTTGGCTTGTATGAATCGTTATTGGTTTAATACCAATAATGGCAGTCGTTTCAGTATGGTAAGGGTACATATGTATCCGCGATTGAAAATGCATTAATAGTACATTTTTGCTATATTTCCCATACTATATCTGATCTATGACGACAAAGAGATGCACACACGCATTGTCTTACATTCCATCGTTCCATTCTGATACACGATACTAATTCAATGACATATCAATTTGATCTAGAAATGAATCAACAAAATATTATTATTTTAGGTCTAAATTTTTATCTTTTGTGAGTGCAGAAAACAACCATCCTTTATGTATACCCTTTTCAAATCCAAATAAAAAAAAATTATAAATTAATAACAAAATTAATATTTTTGTATATACAAAATAAAAATGAGAGGCATTATTATTACTGATCAATAAAGATATCTATCAATAAAAATTTCTTAAAATAAAAAGAGGGGGGCGAGAAGATTTCATTTTATGGTAAAAAATCCATTCATCTCAGTTATTTCACAAGAAAAAAAAGACGAAAACAGAGGATCCGCTGAATTTCAAATAGTTAGTTTCACCAATAGGATACGAAGACTTACTTCACATTTAGAATTACACAAAAAAGACTATTTATCTCAGAGAGGTTTACGTAAAATTCTGGGAAAACGCCAACGACTGCTGTCTTATTTGTCAAAGAAAAATAGAATATGTTATAAAGAATTAATTAATCGGTTGGATATTCGGGAGTCAAAAACCCGTTAATTTGAAGAGGCATTTTAAATTATTTGATTTATTAGATCTTGAATTTTAATGAACTTTTTTTCGTTTTCAGCAATTCATGAAAGAATGAATCGAGGAAAAACCGATGAATATACCAGCTACAAGAAAAGACCTCATGATAGTCAATATGGGCCCCCACCACCCATCAATGCATGGTGTTCTTAGACTCATCATTACTCTAGATGGTGAAGATGTTATTGATTGTGAACCAATATTGGGTTATTTACACCGAGGGATGGAAAAAATTGCGGAAAACCGAACAATTATACAATATTTGCCTTATGTAACACGTTGGGATTATTTAGCTACTATGTTCACAGAAGCAATAACTGTAAATGGACCGGAACAGTTGGGAAATATTCAAGTACCTAAAAGAGCTAGCTATATCAGAATAATTATGTTGGAGTTGAGTCGTATAGCTTCTCATCTGTTATGGCTTGGTCCTTTTATGGCGGATATTGGTGCACAAACTCCCTTTTTCTATATTTTCAGAGAAAGAGAATTAGTATATGATCTATTCGAAGCTGCCACCGGTATGAGAATGATGCATAATTATTTTCGTATCGGAGGAGTAGCGGCCGATCTACCTCATGGTTGGATAGATAAATGTTTGGATTTCTGCGATTATTTTTTAACAAGAGTTGCTGAATATCAAAAACTTATTACACGAAATCCTATTTTTTTAGAACGAGTCGAGGGAGTAGGCATTATTGGTAGAGAGGAAGTAATAAATTGGGGTTTATCGGGACCAATGCTGCGAGCTTCCGGAATACAATGGGATCTTCGTAAAGTTGATCATTATGAATGTTACGACGAATTTGATTGGGAGGTACAGTGGCAAAAAGAAGGAGATTCATTGGCTCGTTATCTAGTCCGAATTGGTGAAATGATAGAATCTATAAAAATTATTCAACAGGCTCTGGAAGGAATTCCAGGGGGACCCTATGAGAATTTAGAAATACGATACTTTGATAGAGAAAGGAATCCGGAATGGAATGATTTTGAATATCGATTTATTAGTAAAAAGCCTTCTCCTACATTTGAATTGCCGAAACAAGAACTTTATGTGAGAGTCGAAGCCCCAAAGGGAGAGCTGGGAATTTTTCTGATAGGGGATCAGAGTGGTTTTCCTTGGAGATGGAAAATCCGCCCCCCGGGTTTTATCAATTTGCAAATTCTTCCTCAGTTAGTTAAAAGAATGAAATTGGCTGATATTATGACGATACTAGGTAGTATAGATATCATTATGGGAGAAGTTGATCGTTGAAATGATAATTGATACACCAGAAGTACAAGATATTGATTCTTTTTCTAGATTAGAGTTTTTAAAAGAGGTTTATGGAATTATATGGGTGCTTATTCCTATTTTGACTCTTGTGTTGGGAATCACAATAGGCGTACTGGTAATTGTATGGTTAGAAAGAGAAATATCCGCAGGGATACAACAACGTATTGGACCTGAATACGCCGGCCCTTTGGGAATTCTTCAAGCTCTAGCAGATGGGGCAAAACTAGTTTTCAAAGAAAATCTTCTTCCATCTAGGGGGGATACCCGTTTATTCAGTATCGGGCCATCCATAGCAGTCATATCAATTTTAGTAAGCTATTCAGTAGCTCCTTTTGGCTATCACCTTGTTTTAGCGGATCTCAATATCGGTGTTTTTTTATGGATTGCCATTTCTAGTATTGCTCCAATTGGACTTCTTATGTCAGGATACGGGTCAAATAATAAATATTCCTTTTTAGGTGGTCTACGAGCTGCTGCTCAATCGATTAGTTATGAAATACCATTAACTTTATGTGTGTTATCAATATCTCTACGTGCGATTCGTTGATACATAGACATAAACTTTTCTTTATTCCTTCCTTTCAAATCAAAGAAAGGGTTGGAATGAATTAAGTAGATATCTTCATTTTTTTTATTAATTATTCAGGTTGATGAACTAAATCAAATAGTTATATGAGTGAAAGAAAACAGCTTATATATAAATTCGCAGTAAAAAGATTGAGTCTCATTTTCTATGTATAAGAGTTAGAGAGTTAAGCGGAAATAAACATAAACAGAAGTGACCGTTTCCCCCAAGATTGGTTGATTAGTCATCCTGACTTGAAGCGGGCTCAAAAGATCAACCGTATTGAGTTTTCACTATCATTTGTATGTATTACCACAGGGGGGGTTGAACAAAAACGAGTGGGTGGTTAGAAACACCAAGATATGTAAAGGATTAGTAATAGAGATTATGTAAATTCTCCAAAAGGACATTTTTACATAATATACAAACAAAGAATACTCATTGGGGCTTTAAGTTGGTAGAAATGATCAGGCAATACTCCCCACGACACGATTCCAATCCAGAGTATGCTCCTATCCACCGATTAAATAAATAACTATTGGGAACGAAATAATCCTTTACTTTATTTTGTAAGCCCCCTTTTTCTCAGAAATAGAAAGAAGAATAGGAACGAAAAAAAGAGAAAGAAATCCAATTCCAATAAAAAAAAAAAAAAAAAGATACCTTTTTTATTTCCCAGATACATATTAATAGATATAGAATTTGTGTCATAATTCATGAATTAATTATAGAATTTTTTTCGTACGTGAAATAAACGGGTTATTGATATTTCTACAAGAAGTATTTTATTGAAGAATTAAGTTATTACTCAACAAAGAAGAATTTTAATTCTTATTGAAATTATTAAAGTTAAAGAAAGGGTGAGATCGATTCAGAAGTACTTTTTTATTTATTATTAAATAATTATAACAGACAGAATTCAATTGGTCTAATTTAGGACCGTCCAATAGATTTTGACTTTATCCATCCTACAAACGTACCAAGATAAAATAATACTGACGCGATCCTTAGATTTTTTTCTGGCCTTTAAGGAGCCGTATGAGGTGAAAATCTCATGTACGGTTCTGTAATAGCGATGGTAACAGTAATGGTATCACCGACTATAATTATCTAACAGTTCAAGTACAATTGATATAGTTGAGGCGCAATCAAAATACGGTTTTTGGGGATGGAATTTGTGGCGTCAGCCTATAGGGTTTATCATTTTTATCATTTCTTCCCTAGCAGAATGTGAGAGATTACCTTTTGATTTACCCGAAGCAGAAGAAGAATTAGTAGCAGGTTATCAAACCGAATACTCGGGTATAAAATTTGGTTTATTTTATGTTGCTTCCTATCTAAACCTATTAGTTTCTTCATTATTTGTAACAGTTCTTTACTTGGGAGGTTGGAATATCCCTATTCCGGACATATATGTTTCTGAGCTTTTTGAAATAAATAAAACATGTGGAGTTTTTGGAGCGACAATTGGTATCTTTATTACATTAGCTAAAACTTATTTGTTCTTGTTCATTCCTATCACAACAAGATGGACTTTACCGAGGCTAAGAATGGACCAACTATTGAATCTTGGATGGAAATTTCTTTTACCTATTTCTCTCGGTAATCTATTATTAACAACTTCTTCCCAACTCTTTTCGCTGTAAGGTAAATTTACAACTTGTCTCAAACAAGAGAAATAAACAAACATAAAATTATTCATAATATATATTAATGATATGTTCTCTATGGTAACTGGGTTCATGAATTATGGTCAACAAACAGTACGAGCTGCAAGGTACATTGGTCAAAGTTTCATGATTACTTTATCTCACGCAAATCGTTTACCTGTAACTATTCAATATCCTTATGAAAAATTAATCACCGCGGAGCGTTTCCGCGGTCGAATCCATTTTGAATTTGATAAATGTATTGCTTGTGAAGTATGTGTTCGTGTATGTCCTATAGATCTACCCGTTGTTGATTGGAAATTGGAAACTGATATTCGCAAGAAACGGTTGCTTAATTACAGTATTGATTTCGGAGTCTGTATATTTTGTGGTAATTGCGTTGAGTATTGTCCAACAAATTGTTTATCAATGACTGAAGAATATGAACTTTCTACTTATGATCGTCACGAATTGAATTATAATCAAATTGCTTTGGGTCGTTTACCAATGTCAGTAATTGACGATTATACAATTCGAACAATTTTTAATTCGCCTCAAAAAAAAAAATAAGTAAATCTCTTGATTAAAGAATAATTTATAATTACTTTACTAAGACTATTACTTTACTAATAAATAATAACTAATAAATAATACTAAGGTTCATTTTTTTTTTTTTGATCTAATCTAAAGGAATCGGGTTTCTTTCGTTTTGTTTGGTCAATAACTAAAAATCCCAACTATTGATTAGTTGGTTAAGAATCACGTCTTAATTTGGATTGAAAATCCATTAATTAATCCATTAATTAATATATCTGTAATTATTTTTACATATATATAGTTTCAAATGAGAACTACTCTTTCAGATAACGAATTAAATTAGTCCAATAATTGTACTTACATTTATTCATATCCCTTAGGATTTAATTAGGAATTGCTCAAAAATTATAATTTTTTTTCTGTTCGTATTTCAATAAGGTCATGAAAAACATTTCGATTTATTTATCTCTTATTTTACATATAATGGATTTGCCCGGACCAATACATGATTTTCTTTTAGTCTTTCTAGGATCGGTTCTTATACTAGGAGGTATGGGAGTGGTATTATTTACCAACCCCATTTATTCTGCCTTTTCATTGGGACTGGTTCTTGTTTGTATATCCTTATTCTATATTCTATTAAACTCCTATTTTGTAGCTGCTGCACAACTTCTTATTTACGTGGGAGCTATAAATGTTTTAATCGTATTTGCTGTGATGTTTATGAATGGTTCAGAATATTACAAAGATTTGAATCTTTGGACCGTTGGGGATGGGGTTACTTTGCCAGTTTGTACAAGTATTTTTGTTTTACTCATGATTACTATTACAGATACGTCATGGTACGGGATTATTTGGACTACAAGATCAAACCAGATTATAGAACAAGATTTGATAAGTAATAGTCAACAAATTGGAATTCATTTATCAACGGATTTTTTTCTTCCGTTTGAATTCGTTTCGATAATTCTTTTAGCCGCTTTGATAGGTGCAATTGCCGTGGCGCGACAGTAATAAATCTATAGAATTGGCAACAGCAATCCAAATTAAACTGTGTTCTGTTTTATTACATTTATTTCCCTTCAATTAAAGGTTCTTTATGTCTAAAATATAAATTATTTTATTCAATCTATTCTATTACCAATAGAATATATTCCTTTGTTCCGTACTTTTTTTTATTCTAGTCAATTGAATCTGTTTAATTGTTGTTCAGTTCATATTGAAATGAATCGAAATTGATAAGGAGTTGGTCAATGATGCTCGAGCATGTACTTGTTTTGAGTGCCTACTTATTTTCTATCGGTATCTATGGATTGATCACGAGTCGAAATATGGTTAGAGCCCTTATGTGTCTTGAACTTATATTGAATGCGGTTAATATAAATTTCGTAACATTTTCTGATTTTTTTGATAGTCGCCAATTAAAAGGAAATATTTTCTCAATTTTTGTTATAGCTATTGCAGCCGCTGAAGCAGCTATTGGTCCGGCTATTGTTTCGTCAATTTATCGTAACAGAAAATCAACTCGTATCAATCAATCAAATTTGTTGAATAAGTAGTATTAATAATCATATAAATTCTAATATTCATAAATTATAATTACCATGACCATACATTACGTATAATACATGTTTTCGAAAATGTAAAAAATCAATGTAAGAAATCAAAGTATCTTGGTTCTATCACACGGGTCGATCCAGAATTAGATTGATTATAAAAATTCTGATAAATTATTGATTCATCTGGTGTCTAAATATATGATTCATTTGCAAGTTTACTAGATCGAAAATTTCTGACATTTTAAAATTTATAGATCCAATGTCACATTCAGTAAAG